ATTCAGTAGTAGGGATGGCGAAATGAACCCCCCAAAAATTCCTCTATTCGGAGAAGTCACGAACAAGTACTACGGCTGAATATAGAGATTGCAAGAGTAAATATTCGCTCGCGAAAACCTTTTTTCTTTGACTTGGTAAGCTTGGATAAAGGACAAAATAAACTAAAGATTTCTTTTATACTCTATTTATACTCTAAGTGGAATTAGAATGTTAAGTGGAATTAGAATGTTCGAAAAACCATTATGTCCAAATTTTTTCGAAAAACGTTTGAATAGATATTCAAATTTATTGAAATTCCACTTTGAATCCTTTTTTCGCAAGGAGCTGAATGAGAAGAAACTCTCATGTCCAGTTCTGTAGTAGAGATGGAATTCCGAAACAACTATCAACTATAACCCCAAAAGAACTAGATTCCGTAAACAACATAGAGGAAGAATGAAGGGAATATCTTATCGAGGTAATCATATTTGTTTCGGTAAATATGCTCTTCAGGCACTTGAACCCGCTTGGATAACATCTAGACAAATCGAAGCGGGTCGACGAGCAATGACACGAAATGCACGCCGTGGTGGAAAAATATGGGTCCGTCTATTTCCCGACAAACCAGTTACAGTAAGGCCTGCTGAAACACGTATGGGTTCGGGGAAAGGATCCCCTGAATATTGGGTAACTGTTGTTAAACCGGGACGAATATTATATGAAATGGGTGGAGTAAGTGAAAGTATCGCTAGAAGGGCTATTTTAATAGCAGCATCCAAAATGCCTATACGAACTCAATTTATTAGTTCGGTCTAAAAACGTCGAACCAATAGAAATGAGTTTTGGGAATGAAACAAAACCGCGAGTTTATTTTTTTGGACAAACAATATCTCTTTTATTTTCTTCATCTTTTGAATAGACCAAAAAATTGATATGATTCAACCCCAGACCCATTTGAATGTAGCAGATAACAGCGGGGCTCGAGAATTGATGTGTATTCGAATCATAGGAGCTAGTAATCGTAGATATGCCCATATTGGCGACATTATTGTTGCTGTGATCAAAGAAGCAGTACCAAATATGCCCCTAGAAAAATCCGAAGTAGTCAGAGCTGTAATTGTTCGTACCTGTAAAGAACTTAAACGTGACAGCGGTATGATAATACGATATGATGATAATGCTGCAGTTGTAATTGATCAAGAAGGAAATCCAAAGGGAACTCGAATTTTTGGTGCAATTCCCCGGGAATTAAGACAATTAAATTTTACTAAAATAGTTTCACTAGCTCCCGAGGTATTATAAAATAAGATCGTGACATCTTTGATTTATTTGACCGAAATCAATTAAGAACGAAATTTATTCGTAGTATTGTGTCTCACGTATACACCTTGAAAGATTCATATTCCGAAACCAATAAAAATAAAAACAAAAAAACATGTTGATTATATCCAATTTGAAAGCACCACTCATCTTAATTCATCATGGGTAGAGACACTATTGCTGAGATAATAACCTCTATACGAAATGCTGATATGGATAGGAAAAGAGTTGTTCGCATAGCATCCACTAATATTACCGAAAATATTGTTAAAATACTCTTCCGAGAAGGTTTTATCGAAAACGTACGAAAACATCGAGAAAAAAACAAATGTTTTTTGGTTTTAACCCTGAGACATAGAAGGAATAGGAAAAGACCCTATAGAAAATTTTTAAATTTAAAACGGATTAGTCGACCGGGTTTACGAATCTATTTCAACTCTCAACGAATTCCTAGAATTTTAGGCGGGATGGGAATTATAATTCTTTCTACTTCTCGAGGTATAATGACAGACCGGGAGGCTCGGCTAGAAGGAATCGGTGGAGAAATTTTGTGTTATATATGGTAATCCTTTTACTATCCAAATGGAATCCGAAACCTGTTCCTTTTTCTAATTGTAAAAAAGAGAAAGAGGATCGGTTGGCTAATATCCTTTCTTCTCCATTAGTTGATACTTCAGGGGGACTTTACCTGGAATGAAAGAACAAAAATGGATTCATGAAGGTTTAATTACTGAATCACTTCCCAATGGCATGTTCCGGGTTCGATTAGATAATGAAGATTTGATTCTAGGCTATGTTTCAGGAAAGATCCGACGTAGTTTTATACGGATACTGCCGGGAGATAAAGTAAAAATTGAAGTAAGCCGTTATGATTCAACCAGAGGACGTATAATTTATCGACTCCGAAACAAGGATTCGAAGGATTAAGTGGTTTTTATTCACTACGACTCGGGCTGAAAAATCTTAAGAAACTTATTTTCTACCAAAAAGTAGACTCCAAATTAAGATAAGGAATAAGAAATATGAAAATAAGAGCTTCCGTTCGTAAAATTTGTGAAAAATGTCGACTAATCCGCAGGCGGGGTCGCATTAGAATAATTTGTTCCAACCCGAGACATAAACAAAGACAAGGATAATCAGACTTGCTAAAGAACTCAATATACAGAATACAGATAAAGAATCTCCTTTGACCTGAAATGG